TAACGAAGAAATCTTGGCGGAATTGCCACATATGAAATTGAGCACAATTTTGCAAAGAAATACCCCACTTGTTTATTGAGAAGAGATGGGAAACATGCTCAATATCATTTGATTTAATGGTTGCCTCAGCTCCTTCTTGTTTGAAGAAACCCTCCCCTTGAATTGGTCTTTTTTCACGAAAAGCGGACATGAGATAACAAATCAAGTCTTTCCCTAAGATTTCGAATAGCTGTCCCGAATTCAAGTTGATTATGTTTCGCTTCTTCCTCGGAGAAAGACGATCAAACAATTCCCAATCATGGTCCTTGCGGATCGGATCATCCGTATAGGATAAAAAAAGAAACTCCAGATATTTGTATTTGCTATCTTTCTCTTTGAATGAGATCTCAATTCCAGCTACGGTTTCATTAGATATCTTACAACTAGAATCCCTATTTTTTCCGATCCGGTTCCTCCACCACCGCGAACCCCGGTTAGATTCAGGCATGATACATTTTTGATTTATTGGGAGAACCCAAGTACTCTCTTGCGGATCCATGAAACAACTCTCAGAAATATTTTTCCCTTTTGGAAGATACAGGAGCGAAACAATCAACCTATTGATATTGGAAGACCAAAAATATTCTTCCAATGTCTCATTTCTGGGTCCAATGGAATTAATAGGTATAGGAAGAATAGGTATAGGAAGAAGCCTCATCAAATAGAGATTTTTTCTTTCGACCATCTTTCGATTGTTAATACGAGATATAAGGACCGCTACTACAAGCAGTACTACACCTTTGGTCGTGAAATATCGATTGCTTGTTGAACCCTGTGAATCACGTGAAAGTAGGATACTGCAAATTCGGGGGTCAAAGAGTTTCATAAAACGTTCTTGGTGGAAAAAAATGTGAGTGAAAGATCCCACTGAATCAAATTTGATCCATGAATCTAAGAAATAGTGAGAATTCTTGATCTCTCTCAATATCTCTATCAATTCGAAGATCCAGGATTTGAATTGATGTCCTTTCATTGATTCCTCCTAAAGATTTTCATTGATTCCTCCTAAAGATTTCATTTCAATTGGAATTTGGTTATTCACGATGTACGATGAGCCCTGTTAAGCATCCATGGCTGAATGGTTAAAGCGCCCAACTCATAATTGGCAAATTCGTAGGTTCAATTCCTGCTGGATGCACGCCAATGGGAACGCTCAATAAGTCTATTGGAATTGGCTTTGTATCAATGGAATCTCATCATCCATACATAACGAATTGGTATGGTATATTCATACCATAACATATGAACAGTAAGAACTAGAATTCTTATCGATACTGGAACTCATAGGGAAGAAAATGGATTTATGGATGGAATCAAATATGCAGTATTTACAGAAAAAAGTATTCGGTTATTGGGGAACAATCAATATACTTCTAATGTCGAATCAGGATCAACTAGGACAGAAATAAAGCATTGGGTCGAACTCTTCTTTGGTGTCAAGGTAATAGCTATGAATAGTCATCGACTCCCGGGAAAGGGTAGAAGGATGGGACCTATTATGGGACATACAATGCATTACAGACGTATGATCATTACGCTTCAACCGGGTTATTCTATTCCACCTCTTATAGAGAAAAGAACTTAAAGAAAAATACTTAATAACACGGCGATACATTTATACAAAACTTCTACCCCGAGCACACGCAATGGAGCCGTAGACAGTCAAGTGAAATCCAATCCACAAAAAAATTTGATCTATGGACAGCATCATTGTGGTAAAGGTCGTAATGCCAGAGGAATAATTACCGCAGGGCATAGAGGGGGGGGTCATAAACGTCTATACCGTAAAATCGATTTTCGACGGAATGAAAAAGACCTATCTGGTAGAATCGTAACCATAGAATACGACCCTAATCGAAATGCATACATTTGTCTCATACACTATGGGGATGGTGAGAAGAGATATATTTTACATCCCAGAGGGGCTATAATTGGAGATACCATTGTTTCTGGTACAGAAGTTCCTATATCAATGGGAAATGCCCTACCTTTGAGTGCGGTTTGAACTATTGATTTACGTAATTGGAAGTAACCAATTAGGTTTACGACGAAACCTAGAAATCGATCACTGATCCAATTTGACTACCTCTACGGGATAGACCTCAACAGAAAACTGTTGAGTAACGGCAGCAAGTGATTGAGTTCAGTAGTTCCTCATAGAAAATTATTGACTCTAGAGATATGGTAATATGGAGAAGACAAAATTGTTTGAAGCACGCACAGAACCGGAAGCGCCCCTTGTTTCAAAGAGAGGAGGACGGGTTATTCACATTTCATTTGATGGTCAGAGGCGAATTGAAAGCTAAGCAGTGGTAATTAGAAAGATCCCCCGGGGGAAAAATAGAGATGTCTCCTACGTTACCCGTAATATGTGGAAGTATCGACGTAATTTCATAGAGTCATTCGGTCTGAATGCTACATGAAGAACATAAGCCAGATGACGGAACGGGGAGACCTAGGATGTAGAAGATCATACATGAGTGATTCGGCAGATTTGGATTCCTATATATCCACTCATGTGGTACTTCATCATACGATTCATATAAGATCCATCTGTCTAGATATCATCATATACATCTAGAAAGCCGTATGCTTTGGAAGAAGCTTGTACAGTTTGGGAAGGGGTTTTTATTGATAAAAAAGAAGAATCTACTTCAACCGATATGCCCTTAGGCACGGCCATACATAACATAGAAATCACACTTGGAAAGGGTGGACAATTAGCTAGAGCAGCAGGCGCTGTAGCGAAGCTAATTGCAAAAGAGGGTAAATCGGCCACCTTAAGATTACCATCTGGGGAGGTCCGTTTGATATCCAAAAACTGCTTCGCAACAGTCGGACAAGTGGGTAATGTTGGGGTGAACCAAAAAAGTTTGGGTAGAGCCGGATCGAAGTGTTGGCTAGGTAAGCGTCCTATAGTAAGAGGAGTCGTTATGAACCCTGTAGACCATCCCCATGGGGGTGGTGAAGGGAGAGCCCCAATTGGTAGAAAAAAACCCACAACCCCTTGGGGTTATCCTGCGCTTGGAAGAAGAAGTAGGAAAAGGAAAAAATATAGTGATAGTTTTATTCTTCGTCGCCGTAAATAGGAATATGGAAAATCGAATTTTTGGAATTTGAAAGAATGTGATGGGCGAACGACGGGAATTGAACCCGCGCATGGTGGATTCACAATCCACTGCCTTGATCCACTTGGCTACATCCGCCCCTTATCTAGCTAAAGGATTTTCTCTTTTTTCCATTCATCATTATTGTATTTATTCTTACCTTCATACTTCGATCGAGATATTCTATTGGACATAGAATGCCAATCTTTAAAATGTAAAAAAAGGAGTAATCCGCTGTGACACGTTCACTAAAAAAAAATCCTTTTGTAGCCAATCATTTATCGGGAAAAATTCAAAAACTCAACATGAGGGAGGAGAAAGAAATAATAGTAACTTGGTCTCGGGCATCTACCATTATACCCACAATGATTGGCCATACAATCGCTATTCATAATGGAAAGGAGCATTTGCCTATTTATATAACAGATCGTATGGTAGGTCACAAATTGGGAGAATTCGCGCCTACTCTGACTTTCGCGAGACATGCGAGAAACGATAATAAATCTCGTCGTTAATTTTGGATAGATCAAACAAGGGTGGGGGATAACCTTATGATAAATAACTCAAATTCAAATAGAGAAAGAGAAGTAAAAGTTTTAACTCGACATATACATATGTCTGTTTTCAAAGTTCAAAGAGTAATTGATCAAATTCGTGGACGTTCTTATGAGGAAACACTTATGATACTAGAACTCATGCCTTATCGAGCATCTTATCCCATTTTAAAATTAGTTTATTCCGCAGCAGCAAACGCTAGTCATAATATGGGTTTGAACGAAGCCGATTCATTCATTAGTAAAGCCGAAGTCAACGGGGGTCCTTTTGTGAAAAAGTTAAAACCTAAGGCTCGAGGACGTAGTTATCCGATAAAAAAACCCACTTGTCATATAACAATTGTATTAAAAGAGAAATCTAAATTCGTTTTAGATGAATCTAAGATTTCTATTTAGAAAAAAAAAATGAATGGAAAGATAATAAAAAAATATGGGACAAAAAATAAATCCACTTGGTTTCAGACTTGGTACAAGCCAAAATCATCATTCCTTTTGGTTTGCCCAACCAAAAAATTTTTCCGTGGGTCTACAAGAAGATGAGAAAATACGGAATTGTATCAAGAATTATGTACAAAAAAATAGGAAAATATCCTCAGGTTTCGAAGGAATTGCACGCATAGAAATTAAAAAAAGAATCGATTTGATCCAAGTCATAATTCATATTGGCTTTCCAAATTTATTAATAGAAGGTAGAGCGCGAGGGGTTGAAGAATTACAGACGAATGTACAAAAAGAGTTTCATTCTGTAAACCGTAGACTCAACATTGCTATCACAAGAATTGAAAAACCTTACGGACAACCTAATATTCTTGCAGAATATATGGCTTTACAATTAAAAAATAGAGTATCGTTTCGAAAGGCAATGAAAAAAGCTATTGAATTAACAGAGCAAACAGATACAAAAGGAATTCAAGTGCAAATTGCGGGGCGTATCGACGGAAAAGAAATTGCACGTGTCGAGTGGATCAGAGAAGGTAGGGTTCCCCTACAAACAATTCGCGCTAAAATTGATCATTGTTCTTATACAATTCGAACTATCTATGGAGTATTAGGATTAAAAATTTGGATATTTGTAGATGAGGAATAATAGACCTTTATTTGTTTTGTCATTCCGTCCAATAATAGAACAAGCAAAAAATTAGAAAAAAGTTTTTTCCTAAAATCAAACAAAAACGAACAATTCTAATTTTATAAGATTGAATAAAAAATTGATTAACCTTATTTTAGTATAATTGCTATGCTTAGTGTGTGACTCGTTAGGTTTTTCTTGAGAGTTTAGAGTTGGGATTAAAAAAAAAAAAAGACTGAACCCACTATGAAACTTAATAACTATATAAACTAAAAACTAATAAACAACTTATTGCTTCGTATTGTCGAGATTCCAAGAAACAGTCACTATATGACTGAATCAATCATATAGTTGTAACAACTGAAAATTTTTCCATAAAAAAAAAATGGATAATCATAATTTATCTATTTTTTGAAGAAAAAATAAAGGGATGTAGATAAATGGAAAGGTGATAGAAAGAGAGAAAAAAAAATATCAATGCTATATGATTCCAATATGTATGGTCTATGAATCACCTCATAAAAGGCAGTGTGATAAAGCATTAGTATTGATAAAAATAATAATAAAGAGCCTCGGGTTAATACAAACTGAGTAGATTGACTCGGGAATGTATTTTTTGTTGAGCTCCATTGCAGAGTTCAAGCCTAACCATTAACGGAGAAGCTATAGGAACGACGAAACCTGTGACTACATAGGATTCCATTGAAAAGGAATCCTAATCATTCATTGGGCGGGATGGCGGAACGAACCAAGAACAAATTGATTTACTCTGAGAGGTCATGGATTAACCTTAGGGATGAAACAGCAAAGAGTCAATATTCGCCCGCGAAAGATTTATTTTTTGTATTTTACAATACTGTCTTGCTTGATTCGAGATTCGATAGGAGTAAAAAAAGCATTATCTATATCTATAAAATATACATGATATACAGCTTACCATGTAAAAAATTAAATATCAATGAAATCCCATTACTTAAGTTTAGTATATTATTTATTAAATACATATCTGTAATATTATTGAATCCTTTACTTCGCGAGGAGCTGGATGAGAAGAAACTCTCATGTCCGGTTCTGTAGTAGAGATGGGATTAAGAAATAACCATCTACTATAACCCCAAAAGAACCAGATTTCGTAAGCAACATAGAGGAAGAATGAAGGGAATATCTTGCCGAGGCAATCGTATTTGTTTTGGCAAATACGCTCTTCAGGCACTTGAACCCGCTTGGATCACAGCTAGACAAATAGAAGCGGGGCGAAGAGCAATGACACGATATGCGCGTCGTGGTGGAAAAATATGGGTACGTATATTTCCCGACAAACCCATTACAGTAAGACCCACGGAAACACGTATGGGTTCAGGGAAGGGATCCCCCGAATATTGGGTATCCGTTGTTAAACCAGGTCGAATACTTTATGAAATGGGCGGAGTGTCAGAAACTGTAGCCAGAGCAGCTATTGAAATAGCTTCGTGCAAAATGCCTATACGAACTCAATTTCTTATTTCAGTATAGAAATGTAGAAAACAAAACAGGTTATTGAAGAAAAAAAAAAGCATGGTATGGTTTACTTATTTCTTTCTGGTTTCTAGACAAACACTATTTCTTTTTTTTCTCATCCTTTACATTGAAATAACGGATTCCAATAAAAATGATATGATTCAACCTCAGACTCTTTTGAATGTAGCGGATAACAGCGGAGCTCGAAAATTGATGTGTATTCGAATCATAGGGGCTGGTAATCACCGATATGCTCATATCGGTGACATTATTGTTGCTGTAATCAAAGAAGCAGTTCCAAATATGCCTCTAGAAAGATCAGAAATAATTAGAGCTGTAATTGTACGTACACGTAAAGAACTCAAACGTGACAACGGGATGATAATACGATATGATGACAATGCAGCGGTTGTCATTGATCAAGAAGGAAATCCAAAGGGAACTCGAGTTTTTGGTGCGATTGCTCGGGAATTGAGACAATTAAATTTTACTAAAATAGTTTCATTAGCTCCTGAGGTATTATAAATACTAGGAAATGAGACTATTATTTTAGTTATAGTAGGATATCTGAATGAAATAGATCAAATTAATCGATTGTGTATCACGCATATACTTTGAATAATTGAATAATTCAAGCAAAAAAACATGTTGATTATATCAAAATTAAGAAGCACCAATAATTTTAATTCGTCATGGGTAGGGACGCCATTGCTGATATAATAACTTCTATAAGAAATGCTGACATGGGGAAAAACGGAACGATTAGAATAATATCTACTAATATAACCGAAAACATTGTTAAAATACTCCTACGAGAAGGCTTTATTGAAAATGTTCGAAAACATCAGGAAAGGAACAAATATTTCTTGGTTTCAACCTTGCGACATAGAAGAACTAGGAAAGGAATCTATAGAACTATTTTAAAACGCATCAGTCGACCTGGTCTACGAATATATTCCAACTATCAACAAATTCCTAAGATTTTAGGTGGAATGGGGATTGTAATTCTTTCTACTTCTCGAGGCATAATGACAGATCGAGAAGCTAGACTAGAAAGAATTGGAGGAGAAATTTTGTGTTATATATGGTGATCCCACTCAGGTATCCTAATTTTATCTCTAACTTCCTAATTTGTGAAATAGAGAGGAAAAGTGAATTATATAACTCTTCCTCCATTAGTTGATACTTCAAGGGGGTTATCTGGAATGAAAGAACAAAAATTGATTCATGAGGGTTTAATTACTGAATCACTTCCCAACGGTATGTTCCGGGTCCGTTTAGATAATGAAGATCTAATTCTAGGTTATATTTCAGGTAGGATCCGGCGTAGTTTTATACGGATACTACCGGGAGATAGAGTCAAAATCGAAATAAGTCGATATGATTCAACCAGGGGACGCATAATTTATAGACTTCGCAGCAAAGATTCGAATGATTAGATCGTTTTTGAAAACATTCCTTTCATGGGGATACAGTTCGAAGTTAAAAAATAAAAGAGACTTCATTTTCTTCCAAACAAAGAATAGATTCGGAATTAAGATAAGGAGTTAGATATATGAAAATAAGGGCTTCTATTCGTAAAATTTGTGAAAAATGTCGACTGATCCGTAGGCGCGGACGAATTATAGTGATTTGTTCCAATCCGAGACATAAACAGAGACAAGGATAATCCTTCTAAAAAAACTTTCTAAAGGAAGGTCCATGTAAAAATAAATGTTTTAACATGAAATGGATATTTCCGTATCTTTCTGTATATTTCAAATTCTAATTCATAGTTATGAGACGATAAAATATGGCAAAACCTATATCAAAAAACGATTCACGTAGGAATGGACGTATTGGTTCACGTAAGAATGAACGTAGAATACCAAAAGGAGTTATTCATGTTCAAGCGAGTTTCAACAATACCATTGTAACTGTTACAGATGTACGAGGTCGAGTGGTTTCTTGGGCCTCCGCTGGTACTTCTGGATTCAAAGGCACAAGAAGAGGGACACCTTATGCAGCTCAAGCAGCTGCTGTAAATGCTATTCGTACAGTGGTTGATCAGGGTATGCAACGAGCCGAAGTTATGATAAAGGGTCCTGGTCTCGGAAGAGATGCAGCATTACGAGCCATTCGTAGAAGTGGTATACTATTAAGTTTCGTACGTGACGTAACACCTATGCCACATAATGGATGCCGACCCCCTAAAAAAAGGCGTGTGTAGAAATAAGAATTAAACGTATTTCAAGAGAAATAAATAATTCAATAATGTGATCAAATAATAATATTAGTATGGTTCGAGAGGAACTAGCAGGATCCACTCGAACACTACAGTGGAAATGTGTTGAATCAAGAGTAGACAGTAAGCATCTTTATTATGGTCGTTTCATTTTGTCCCCGCTTATGAAAGGTCAAGCCGATACCATAGGTATTGCCATGCGAAGGGTTTTACTTGGAGAAATAGAAGGAACATGTATCACACATGCAAAATCTGAGAAAGTGCCGCATGAATATTCTACAATAATAGGTATTGAAGAATCAGTACATGAAATTTTAATAAATTTGAAAGAAATTGTATTGAGAAGTCATCTGTATGGAGTTAGAGACGCATCCATTTTCGTCAGAGGTCCTAGATACGTAACGGCCCAAGATATCATCTTACCACCTTCTGTAGAAATGGTTGACACAACACAGCATATAGCTAACGTGACGGAACCAATTGATTTGTGTATTGGATTACAAATCAAGAGAGATTGTGGATATCGCCCCACAAATCACTCTCAAGATGGAAGTTATCCTATAGATGCTGTATCCATGCCTGTTCGAAATGCAAATCATAGTATTCATTCTTATGGGAATGGAAATGAAAAACAAGAAATACTCTTTCTAGAAATATGGACGAATGGAAGTTTAACTCCTAAAGAAGCACTTTATGAAGCTTCTCATAATTTGATTGATTTATTTATTCCTTTTCTATATGCGGAGGAAGATAACATTCATTTTGAGGAAAATAAAAACAGGTTTACTCTACCCTTTTTTACCTTTCAAAATAGATTAACTAATCTAACGAAAAACAAAAAGGGAATTCCATTGAAATGTATTTTTATTGACCAATCAGAACTACCCTCCAGGATCTATAATTGTCTCAAAAGGTCCAATATACATACATTATTGGACCTTTTGAGTAACAGTCAAGAAGATCTTATGAGAATTGAATATTTTCACATAGAAGATGTAAAACAAATATTGGACACTATACATAAGCATTTCTCACTAAATTTACCTAAGAATAAGTTTTCATTTTAAATCTATTGGAATTGTTTCATATTCGTTTTATAAAAAAAAGGGAAAAACTTTGTTTGAAATCTTTCCTTTGTCACGATCCATATTTTCGCAGAATAGATCATAAGAAAATTAATGTATCTAGGGAAGGTTCACTTTAGAAACGGCTATTCCCTAGATACCCACATCATAGTATTTTACGGTTGAATCAAATTTGAAAAAGACCTAAAGTTAGAGATTTATCAATAGGTAATGTTGCTCCAATACCTAACCAAAGAGCTACTGCGGTACCAATCAAAAAGACTGTTGTAGCTACTGGACGACGAAATGGATTTTGAAATTTATTAACATTCTCCAAAAAGGGTACTGTCAATAATCCCATTGGTACTGAAACCATTAAAAGAACACCCAATAACTTATTTGGTACTGTGCGAAGTATTTGAAATACGGGAAAGAAGTACCATTCG